TTTATTTTGGTTGCCTCTTTCATTTCATTTTGATTTTTATCCCCCCCCCCTTTTTTTCTTAGACACATTTGAGCAAGACCCTCTATATAACCATATCATAACATAATTAAAAATAGAAATTTTATTTAGCATTTTTATCATTTATAGTATTCTAGTTCTAACTAATTATTCCATTTATTTCTATTTATTATTTTCTATTTCTAATTATTTAGTCTAAAGTCTAAAAAAAAGTTGAATCATTTAGATTTAGTATTTAGACTTTAATTATTTAGACTTATAATATATAAAATAATTAGAGCATTAGAAATTTTAAAAAATCTCTAAAAGGATCCTCACTTACTAATCTAATTAGTAGATTCTATTTATAGATTTGATTTAGAACTCTAAACTAAATCTAACGAAAGAAATTCAATTTGAAATTATTCAATTTGATTGTTATTTAACATTTAAATAAAATAGAAGTTATCGTTAATAGATAAAATCCTAAGAGTTTTCCTAATTCCCATGTATGCAAAATTTCTTTTATTTAAGCCCGCTTAGCTCAGAGGTTAGAGCATCGCATTTGTAATGCGATGGTCATCGGTTCGATTCCGATAGCCGGCTTTTTCTATTTGTTTTATTTTTTACATGATTGATAAGATTTTTGGAAATCAAAGAAGATTGAAAGAGCTTCTTCATCTTTTTTTTTCCAAAGGTCAAAAATCTCTTTATTATGTCTTAGAAACTTCCAATTCTGAATGGCGGAGTTATATCTTTTCTTTGGAGAATAAATCAAGAACAAAAAAAAGAAAGGGTTTTCTTTTGGTTTTATTTATCTATATAAATTATCTATATTTTCTATTTCTAACTTTCTATTTCTATATCAATATATAGAAGTTATCTAATAAATAGATTTGTATTTTTTGATTGTATATCGATTTTGATTGTATATCTATACAATCAAAAAATACAAACAAAAAAATCAATAAAAAAAAATATGTAGATTGATCTAATTCATCTCATTCCTATTTGTTTGTAGTACAATACTTCATTTCATGGGATTTCGCTTCATTTAGTTCAGTTTTAATTTTTTTATTTATGAAATTTCAATCAAATTTATAAAATAAATAAGGAGTCTTTATGTCACGTTATCGAGGACCTCGTTTCAAAAAAATACGCCGTCTGGGAGCTTTACCAGGACTAACTAGTAAAAACCCTAGAGCCGGAAGCGATCTTAGACTTAGAAATCAATGGCGCCCCCGGAAAAACTCTCAATATTCTATTCGTTTAAAAGAAAAACAAAAATTGCGTTTTCATTATGGTCTTACAGAGCGACAATTACTTAAATACGTTCATATTGCCGGAAAAGCAAAAGGGCCAACCGGTCCGGTTTTGCTACAATTACTTGAAATGCGTTTGGATAACATCCTTTTTCGATTGGGCATGGCTTCGACTATTCCTCAAGCCCGCCAATTAGTTAACCATAGACATATTTTAGTTAATGGTCGTATAATAGATATACCAAATTATCGCTGCAAACCCCGAGATATTATTTCAGTGAAGGATGAAAAAAAATCTCGAGCTCTGATTCAAAATTATCTGGATTCATCCAAACATAAGGAATTACCAAAACATTTGACCCTTCACACATTACAATATAAAGGATTAGTCAATCAAATAATAGATAGGAAATGGGTCGGTTTGAAAATAAATGAATTGCTTGTCGTAGAATATTATTCTCGTCAGATTTAACCCTAACTAAAATAAAAAAAAAAGGGGGGGTTTTACAAATTTGCACCCCTCCCTTTTGCCTAAGTTAAGGTTAAGTAAATAAGGAAAGGAAGGCAAAGGATTGAATTCGGGGATTTCTATCCTATTCATGTATCATATCTTTTATGAAAATTTCCATTCTGTGTCTGCTTTTTACAGTATTTTCTTTTTTGTATCACATAAATTAGGAATAGAGAATCTATATCAAACAACATCAAAAAAAAGAATCTATATCAAAGAAAAGTCTAACTATTTTTTTGTATCCGTTCTTATTTGTATTTGATACATTGCGGTTAGTTACATTGGTGAATTAGGTGAAGGTACGGAAAGAGAGGGATTCGAACCCTCGGTAAACAAAAGTCTACATAGCAGTTCCAATGCTACGCCTTGAACCACTCGGCCATCTCTCCTACATAATGATTACCTTTAGCTCATAATTCTCGTTAGACTTCAATTCCATTTCTATTCTATAAAAATTAGAAAATTCTTTTATAGTTTTAGATCTCTCAACAACCAAACCAACCTTTTACCCCGTGGATCTATTACAAATTCCTAAAGCAAGCATCCCGGGGATTTTTTTTTTTTATTAGATAGTGTATACTTGCTATGTACGAAAGACAAAAAGGACAGTTATTCTATTTTCATTTTCATCATAGAACAATTATTCGATTCTTTTTCCTATTTTGATCATATCATAATTTAAATTGAATCAAAGCTTTTCAAATTTTCCAAATCTATCCTAATCCGTAGAATAAATTCTTTGATTCTTCAACTTCGACGAAATTAGAATAATTTCTTTGATTTTTTTTTCTGTCAAAGCGACAAAAAAAATTGAGGTAGAAAGTCATATCCTTTTTTTTTTTTGAATAGGTCTACTTTTTTTTATGTTATTTCGTACTGTACATTTCCTTTGTTTGTGAGATCATTTTCTCACGAGAGGTAATGAAAAGAGTTATAGAATGGATTCTTTTTACCTATGCCTAGATCGCGAATAAATGGAAATTTTATTGATAAGACCTTTTCAATCGTAGCCAATATCTTATTACGAATAATTCCGACAACTTCAGGAGAAAAAGAGGCATTTACTTATTACAGAGATGGTGTGATTTGATTATTATTATTTTGACTTTACCGCCCTCAGCCTTAGGAAAAAGACACATGATTCGGAATATAAAAAAAGACTATTGAAATCAAAAAATCGACGCTGGTTGAAGGTGAAGTTTATAAAATAAAGCAATTCCTTCTGTCGTGTATCCCCGATTAATGCAACCTCAGATGCTTGAATTGTTGATTCTAGTATTGAGCGAAAGGTTAGACCTATAGATCATAGATCTGTATCGCGGTTCAATCCTACTACACTAGTATCAATAGGCGGCATAAAGGAAGGAGCACTACGCCTAGGAATCAACAAAACAAAAACTTTGTTATAAAGCACTCCTTTTCTTTATCGGGATCGGTACTAAAAGAAATGGTTGGGACAACAAACATCCATCTCGTTCGTACTTTGGATACCCATATAACCATCGAAGATTGTTGAAGTGACTAATTCCTGGAAATTAAAGGGCGTTGAGAACAAAGAAATTGTTGGAGTTTACATTTTTATCTAGTACCAGCACGCTTGATGTTAAGAAAGGATCTTTTGCAAGAGGGTTAGCTAGAGATTTCTTGTAAAAACATTAGCCCCGCTCAGTTCATAATGACAATATTTCGTCCTTCTTTTAATTCCATGGATTCTGGATTATTTTCATTATGCACATAAAGGAGGAGCCGTATGAGGTGAAAATCTCACGTACGGTTTTGGAACGGAGAATTCTTTTAATTGAATGACGACCGTAACGAATGTCGGCTCAATCCGAAGGCAATTATGCAGAAGCGTTACAGAATTATTATGAAGCTATGCGACTCGAAATTGATCCCTATGATCGAAGCTATATACTCTATAACATAGGCCTTATCCACACAAGTAACGGCGAACATACGAAAGCTTTAGAATATTATTTTCGGGCACTAGAGCGAAACCCGTTCTTACCACAAGCTTTTAATAATATGGCTGTGATCTGTCATTACGTGCGACTATCTCCACTATAGAAAGAAATAAAAGGAAAGGGCAAATACGACAATAAATACTAGAAAAAAAGTAGGATTTCTACATATTGCATCGTCCAAAAAACGATTTTTATCAGCTGTAGCAAAGAAAGAAACTTCGAAATATGAAAAAATATATATGCCTAAATATTTTATTCTATGGATAAAAGAAAAGATCTAATTGATAGTGGAAGCACCGTAAAGATCAATTTACAAGGTTTTGGGCGATACAATAAGAACTGCTTATTTATGTCATGATATGAGATAAAAATGAGGAATCGACTTATGTAATAGAGCCGATCCCCTAAGGTATTGAGCAGCGGTGTAGCATCAGATCCCAAAGAGAGTAAGTCTTTTTTTTTATGAGGAAGAAGTCTTTTTCAAGGATTCTATAGAAATTTATATAGAATATGAAAGCGAGATAGTTACCTTTTCAGAAAATTCTAATGAGAGTTTCGAAATGCCTATGCTTTCTTTTTCTGAAGGTAGGAGAAAAGAGAAAACTGATTATTAATTGAATCAAAAGTCAAGTTTGAAACTCATGTAATTAACCTTTTTTGTTTAACGTTAACCCGAGAAAAATCAAATAGATCTATGAGAAATCTCATTCAGTTAGATATATGGTAGGGCTAGGGTAGACACCAAAAGAATTGACTGCCGAGCCGTATGAGTTAGGAAACTCTCAAGTACGGTTCCAAGGGAAGGAATTGACCGCCTATTCCGACCGTGGAGAACAGGCCATTCGACAGGGAGATTCTGAAATTGCGGAGGCTTGGTTCGACCAAGCCGCTGAATATTGGAAACAGGCTATAGCGCTTACTCCTGGGAATTATATTGAAGCGCAGAATTGGTTAAAGATTACGAGGCGGTTCGAATAAGAACTCTCTTTTTTTTTATTCTAATCAATTAGATTATCACTTTGTTTATTTGAAATTTTATGAAATTTGATTAGAAATTTTTTTCTATAAATAAATAGAAATTCTATAGAAAAATAGAAAAAAAAAGAATATATATATAAATATTAGATTAGTAGATTAGAATTGAATTCTAAAAACTAGAAATTAGTTAATATATATTAATATAAATTCAAATTATTTCAAAATAAAAAAAAATGAAATTCTTTGTTCATTTTTTTTTTGAATATTAATTCTTTGTATTCTTTGCTT